CACTGCGTAATATCTTGAAAGGGATATAATTTCTTCTCCAACTAAGGGAACTACAAAAGTAGCAATATACACATAAGCCTTTATAGCTTACTCTCCAGATTATGTGTTTCAAGTAACTTTACTTTTTGCGATGAAAGGTACGGGATCCACCATATATCAGTTTACAGCACCTGTAATGGCGGCTACAGTAGCAACAAGCACAGAGTAAGATGGGTTTTTACTCCTTTTTTTGTAGTTAGCCGTTCTCGATTCACAGCTTGATTTAGGCTCTATTTTCATTCGGTTTTAAGAGATTCACATAGGAGTCAGTGCAGTATACTTTGCGAGTCTAACTTCATCAAGTAAACATTCGAATAGTCTAATCTCTCTTTGTTGATACTGTCTTTAGCTTAAGGCTTATTTAACGGCTAGCTTAGAGGCTCTTTGAAAATTACTAAGTAAGGGGACCCTGGCTTTTTAACTCCTTTACTCAGTGACATTCCACCCATCAATATTGAAGAAGAGCTCCTAATGTGCAGGACCTTCTTTCCCCGGCCCAAGCAGCTAGGACCGCCAGCAATTGGTATTCGCCCATGGGCTCAGGCGCAAAAATGTCAGAGACTCTAAAGTCATTCAACTGGGAGAAGACTCACACGAGACCTCAAGCCAAGGAGACACCCAAGGTCCATGATGCTAAGGGCAAGGGTGTGACTAGGCCTTATGAGTGGAAGCTTTAGTTCCATCTATTCACTCCTCATCTCACTCACTCACTTGAAGACCGACCGAATGTGGACATTAGCAGCGCGTAGTCCTTCATCCTTCAGCTTACTTGCTTCCTTAAGCCAAAAGCACCAAGAGTAGCTACTCCGACAAGAGCAGAAAAGGCACCAACATCGGTGACTAGTAGGGATTCCACCAGTTCCAGTTCAGGCATCATCCTAATCAGACTATTGCTCGTACCTAATCACTGCTTAAACCCTCGAACTGGCTTAAGCCCGACTACAGAGCCTATCTATATCTATATAGGGATATACCACCAAACCATAGTTAGTGAGTGTCAGTGCATGTCCCCAGTCCCACCCCGGGGAGTCTGCATTTCAATTTCCTTTGTAAAGCCATCACTGAGGCACATCAGCCTTTAATCCTACTACTAACTTAGTCAAGCACTCAATCGCTTTGAGCCTTGGGCAAAATCATTTCCCTTGCTCGTTGGGGTATTATATATATACTACCACCTTCCCAGATGAAAGAAATTCAACTCAGAATATCCTCATCAACCTGATTTTTGAGCAGCAAGAACTACGAAAAGGTTGTTTTCAGGGCTAAGTGCTAAAGCCCCTCCTTCTGCTCTTAAACACTTTCTAGTGACCACGACTCTTCTGATCATCATTGCTTTTTTTGTCCTTCATGAATAAAAGTCATGATGGGAGAGGCAGGCTAAGTCAACCTTCCCCCCTAAGAGAGAATGTTATGCATCCTAATTTGAAGCGCCAGTAGTAGTCTAAATAATGTCCCTTTCAAAGTACAAGACAACAAGCCCAGCTAAAAAGGAAAGTGGTAAGATCTTAGATCTTGATATTACGATATCTTCCTCAAAAGGCCGTCAAATGGCAGTCAACTTCTGGCCCGATTTCTTCTTGTCAATTTCAACCCCTCTGTTGTGCACTAAGAACTGTAGGAAGTTTCCTGCTGTTACGCCAAAAATGCACATTTTTACGGGTTCATCTTCAAGCCGTGTTCTCGCGCGAGAACACTGTCTTGAACAAAATGTCTTTTTAGGGCAGGGTTTAACACTATAGAAGGGCCGGAGAAAGCGAAAGAATGCCTTTACCTCCTTGACTTACTTTCTTTTGAAAGCGCTAGGCACCTCTTAAAATCACAATCTCCCTAACAGCGAAAAAGGCGCAAACTCATCGGTATTCGAGAACATCTGTGCCAGGACAAGTGGCAGAAGCCAAGGTTCAAAGACTAGCATAGGATTTTTCTACTTCTCTTCTTTTGTTTAACCAAAAGTAAATACCTCTAAGCTCTTCTCCCTTTTGGAAACTGGCTAGCGATGAGGAGAAAAGTCGCCCAATGTATGGTCCTAATTTCAACACGCCACCTACACGACTCACTACATAGGTTTAAGGAAAGCAGGATAATCCGGTTCCTCATCCCTCGAGAAGTTTATAAGGCAAGAATAAGGAACATTCGGGCCTCTAAAGCAAGATTAAAGTGTCCTGTTATAACAAAATGACCTTCTCTTCTAGGAATTCCTAATCCTAACAATTTGAGAGGGGAAAGAAGTCAAGGAAAAGGAGATCCTAATACTAGCCCGGAAAGTCTTAGCGTCAGTTTTGGTACCGCCAGGGTTCTTGTTATTGAAATACCGTCATCGTAGCGAGAGGAATAAGAGAGAGAAGAACATCGATCTCGTTTTTAATTGTTTGCGACCCAGAAAATACCTAATAAGAGGGATTCCGTGGGCCTACTTTCCTTTCCGAGTAACTGACAGTCACAAGACTTGGAAACGACCAAAAGAAGAAATAGGAAATTCCATATGATTCGTGGACCGATAGCCTCAAGTGCTGATTTTCCTGAGCGAGTAACTCGTTTTCCGGTTGTGGTAAGGATTCGTTAAGCAGCCCCGAAAGCATTCCATTCCGTCCTAAAGAGTCGGTGCTAGCTTCTTCCCTTGAGTTGTCTGCTTTGTCAGTCTTCTTGTATTCGTGTGTGAGGCTAGCCTCTGCCCGGGAGTCTTCGAAGTCGTAGATCGAGTGAATGCGGTTGCAGGTCTAGCGCCATCCCCGAAGCCTTTCATTTAGGTTGACTTTGCTTTCTTCTTAGTCTTCCGTCTAGTAGTGGAAGGCGTGTCTGGGAATCCATCCTCGTAGAATAGGGAAGCCGGCCTTTCTTCTTTCCTTCAGGTGGTGAAATGCCTATCATAATTGCTGTTGCAGGAGCAATGTCAAAGTGAATCTTGTAGTGAGGGTCTTCGGGTATAGCACCATTACAGTTGCCTTTTTGTCTGCTGCTAAGGTTCAATGCTTTCTCTTTTAACAAGTAGTAAGCGCGGGAGCAGCTCTCTCTTCCTCTCTCCCTTACACCCTGAAACTAGGGCTGTAAGAGAAGGGCCCCTCCTACTGGCTTCAATCAGCCCCATACTGATGAAAGGGCTATGCATCGAAATGAGGTATCACATTCTACACACCCATCTATCTATTCTGAACCTAGCTTAAGCTCGTCTATCAAACAAAAGGGGTTCACTCGGCCAAAGCCCAATGTGACATTGTAAATACTGGAGGGAGTGATATGCCCACCCACGCTAACCAACGATCCAATGCGCTTGAGTGGATGAACAGGATCCCTTGTTGGAAGAGAAAAAGCAGAAAATCTTCCCAGAGTGCGCTGTCGATCAAGGGAGGAACTAAACTAGCATTATTGAGTGCGACCAGTCAGCGAAGTCCTTTGTTTGAGAAAAGAATGAGAGCAAGTCGCTGAAATCACCGCTTTAAGATCAAGGTCTAAGAAATGTTGATGATCCTGAGGATGCATTCCCGTGCGGTCTTAGACCCCTTGTATCGAGTGAACCCATTACAGGAGAGATGCATTCAATCCAGGCTTGGCCCAGCCCCTTTCTCTCAATCCAATCTCGGATTTACGTTAATTAAGGTAGCTAGGTAGTTCCTGAGTTAGGAGTTAGAGTTGTAGCGGATAAAAGATCTTCTATCTTCTATATAGTTCCTCTTTCCTTGCTTCTTAGTTTGTCTAGGAGCAGGAGTAAGAAGTAATAAGTAGTGGTGAATCCGTGTAGCTGTCAGCTTAAATGGTAGTTGTTTATTCTCACCTGGTAGCTGCTTTTAGAGAAGAATATCTCTTGCTTGGAGCTCTTCTTCGTCCTTCGACCTTTTCGAGAATGATGTCTTCTCTTCTGGCTTTGGTGGTCGTGGTATAGCCTTTATAGAATAGAATATCCTCTTCCCCAGGAAAGCTAACTCCATAGGAATTCTCTCTCTCGCCGATGCTATTGAATTCGCTGCTGTTGGTCTTACCGGTCTTGGTGGTAGGGCAGTAGGAGTCAAGGCAATAGGATCAGTATTAGGATTGGTCTTTGCTTAAAGAGAATGTTCTGTCAGAGAAGAACTAATAGATGAATCGGCTACAAGTCTTTTAGTCACAGACGCTCTTGCTGGAATAACCGGCGGTGGTCAACTATCCATTGTCAAAGTCTCCGCCCTTTTGGTGTGGTGCTATCAGATTATATATAATATAAGTGATCCGTTCATCTAACTAGAAATTACATAAGAGAAGAAAGAGAGGTAAATGAAAGGTATGCCATTCTTTCCTTAGGGCCAATTCTTTGCATTCGCCTTGGGACGCCTTGTTTACTAGCCTCGAGGACTTTCTGGAGATCGGTTTCCGGAACTCAGTACGGAAGCTTAGGATCGTCTAACTTCTATGGGAAGAATAGAAGGACCCTCTCGGATTCCCTACGAACTGAATCGGATATTCTATCGTGTCTGTCTTGCCTGATGCTTTGGGCAAGGGATACTACTTAATGGATTGAAGCATGAATTAAATACAGGGCAGACCTTTAAAGCTTTCGCTTAGTTTGAGTGAATAAAACATGAGGAAAGCATAGAAGACTTACTATAACGATGAATAGCCATTGATTCTTGCTATTCCATTTGTCACCGCTTCGAGCAGTCGTTATGTCTTAGCGGACTTCGACACCTTCGCTTTCTATGCGAAACAACAAGTTCGATCGATGTTATACTTAGGCAGTCGATTTGGGAAAGAAGAAAGAGATGCCACCTAAGCCCGTAGACTGGGATTTCCCATAGCTAAAGCTCGATAAAGGCACTCGGTAAGGGCAGAGAAAATGCTATCCCCGGATTCCCCCTCTAGGATCACTTCACTTGCTTGACCCCTGGCCTCCAGACATGGAATTGAATGTGAATCTCTTCCGCTGAGATCGGGCTTACTCTATGCCATCTATCCTTAGCTGGCACAGCATAAAGAGTAGCTTACTGACTATCCTTTGCTTTCCTGTTAGCCGTTGAGTCTCCTTCTCTTGAATTCGCCGCTAAAGCCCTTGGTAGGAGGTTCCCATTCCCGGATAAAAGAAAGGGATTGTCTGGCATAAGACAATAAACTTAGACATGACCCAAGACATAGATCTCGTAGATGTCTCTAAACTCTGAGTTCCCAGTCTTGCATCGAGAAACCCCTGCCCAGGAGCCGTAGGCCGGATACCGGGGGCTAAGATCGGTTGTTTGCTTAGAGAAAGGCCAGGAGGGACGAGAAAGGTGGGACAGAAGTCTCTTTATCTCAGATAGGTAAAGGAGAGTTCAGACTGTTGGCTATGTTCCCTTTAGGTGAGTTAGTCCTATAGAAAGAGTTCCCGTAAGCTATGATTTAAGATTAACCGGAGGAGAGATGGAAGGGATTGGCTTACAGTTTGGTCTTCCTCTAGTTCCAGTAGAAGTCAAATATTAGTCTAGAAGTCATCTCATCTAGATCAAGTAGAAGGAATATCGGTTATTAGTTTTTTATAGGCTTAGCGGATAAAGAACTCCAGGAAGAGGAGCTCTATGCCTGTTGGTATTATAGCTTACTAGCTGCTGTTCCTCTACGGCCATTTGGTAAAGGGAGACCTCTCAGCTAGGGCTAATAGCGGTAGGGAAACTCTCTTGCCTTTAGCTTTTCTAGTGGGAGGTGAAATCTCTTGCCTTTAGCTCTTAGGCGGGATTACTTGCTCTTGCTTACTCGTAAGGCCTCTATGAAGACATTTCTTTCTTGATGCGAATCCCCTGATATCCTTCTTTTTCGAAATTGGTATAGTGTTCAATAAACCACCGTTGATGCAATATCTGGTGGTGAAGGCATTCCCGCTGCTACAGTTGGAGTTGCTTTTCTTGGGAGGGTCTAGCATTCCCGTTCTTAGGAGGATTGCCTAGTGTTACTACTTTTAGATGCTCTCCTATGGGGGCTTCTCATAGGTCTTTCATATGTGTTTTCGAGGGCAGAATAGGTATTCGGGCCAGTTGTTTCCTTGCAGCCATTGGATGAGAGTGCCCTTACGTAGAGTTCCAGGCCAGTTTAAGTTGGAGTTTCCTATGGATAGGGATAAGTCGCCTATGCCTAAGGAGTATACATAACCAGGCCTAAGCGTTAACCTATCCAATTTAAGTGCCATATGAGTCAAGAGCTAGAGCAAGAAAGTAGGGATTTTATGAAAGCGGATTCTATTCTCGGGTAAGCGGTGCTCTCTTTCGCATAAGCCCTTTGTTAAGGTGGTGGTGCTCTTTATGTGCTGCTTTCCCTCCTGGCAAGTGACTTAAAGAAAACAAGTGAAGTAAGCTCCCCACGATCCAAGCGAGCTGAGGGGCTTGAAGTTCTCCCAATACCAGAGAGACACTTCACAGAGTGTGAGACGGTTAAGGGAATAATTTCAATTAAAAGAATGTGAAACTAGAACCTTACCCATGGAAAGTGACTACTCCCTTCCTGCTAGTGCTGGTCTAATGCCGTATCCTCCCCAGTCAGTGGAAGTTTCCTTGTAGGCAGTTTACTTCTCTTCAGTGCCAGTCCCATCAAGTTGCCTTCTATCTAAGATGGTAGGTTCAAACCATCCAGTTTGAGTGCGGAGTTTAAGTTTTTTTTTACAGATGGAGTTTCTTTGCTATCGGTCTCTACCTTTGCTGCTACCGCTACAGGAATCACATCAGCAAAAGTAACCCCATAAACTGCTCTACAACTAAGACTCTATTGAATCGGCAGTTTCACTCCTTGACCCGACCCCTAGCGCTTCCAGCGTGTTGACTTTGAAGCCAATTGCCATCCTACTTTTCAAACATAGCATCCCGCTCTTCTCTGATTCATATGCATCTCAAGCCTTAGAGAGGAAGGGCCAAGCAAGGGTTAACGTTGTGTAGTCGGGAATAGACTAAGGGTCGATTGAAAATTGTTGGGCTTTGCCTTTCGCTCTAAGACTTGGAGCTCGAAGTATTCTTGATCCAGAATCTCCCTAAAATGGTTGACATTGATAGCTTGATCGAAGTGCTCTCGAACAAGTCTTTCCTAATCACCGGGATTAGCGAACGAGACAGCAAGCTGCCTTTACTTGGCTTCAAGTCCCATAAGAGAATGAAGAATTATAGAGGTTTTTAAAAAGCCTGGTGGATTTCCTTATATGCTTCCTTTTGTAGTGTTAAGCCCTAATAGAACGTGCTGGGTTAAGCGCTCCTGTCCAGTGAAGTTGGAGAGCTTAAGCTAGGGATTTTTGTAAAGCTAGCAAGTCAATGAGCAAGTGGATTGAATCCAGCAGTTGACTATGTGTAAGGGGTGCTTGCCGATCCATAAGCAGCCTAAGGAGTGCCCAGTTCCATTGGTTCTGACTTCCGATCGCTTTGAGTTTGAGTTTTATTAGATGGCGCAATAGAAAGCTAGCCTCTTTTCCAGAAGTGCTAAAGTTGCTTTTTTCTTAGGATAATAATTTAGTGACTGCCTAGTGCCATTTACAGTAGATAATAATTTATTCTTTCTTCCTCTCGATCTTTCTTTATCCTGTATGGATATGGAGAAGAGTCCCTGGTGGGTTATCCGGTGAATTTCTTGCTGTCTCTTATAGGGCTAATTCTTTACCTGGTAGGGTATATGTTCTCTCTATCTAATATAGACTTCTATATGCTTTGTATGATTACTCCTATGTAATAGGGCTTTATTCTCCTATTTAGATTCCTATAGCTCTTTGCCAACCTTCGAGAAGTAGATAACTCGTATACTATCTGTTTCAAGCTAACCCCTTTTTCTATTAGGTAAGCAAGTGCAGCAAAGTTTCATTTCAAAAACCAAAGTCACCCTGGAGGAGGTTCAAACCCATGTGGAGATGGAACTAGAAGTCGAAAGGCGACTGCGTATGGCGGCCATCAACAATAAAGAGAAAGAGGGAGAGAGATTGGGCGAAGCCCTAAAAGGTACAGTCATCCAAGCAAGGTCATTTGAATTCCCGCAGTCGGCTAACCTGGGAATTAAAGACTTCAGTAAGCCCTAAAAAGCATAAATCTTGCTTGGCTAGCTTGCTTCGAAAGCTGTCATGTAAGATTACAACCGTAACTGCTTGACTAAGTCCTCGGTACAACTCTTCCTTTCCACTCCTGACATCCGCTCTGAAACAAGCTTGGTCTATGGCGCACCGCAATCAACGTATGTGAGTTTTTGCATTGGCCGATTCTCATGCCTAATGTCTAAGCCGGAGTCCCTCCTGACAACTGAGTTCTTCCTTTCTTAGCTTAGTGTTAAAGCTACTCTAAAGCGGTAGAATAAGAACTATGGAGCTGCTTTAACTTTCATTTAAGAAGGAGGGTGGGGTGTCTTAGATTCTGTCTTTTTCTTTAGTACCTTACCTCAATAAGAGTAAGAGGGTGACGATGACATAGGGTAAGAGAATGCCCGGTAGCAAAGGAAGAAAAGGACTCGGCTTAACTTCACTTGGGTTCGCTTTCCCTGTGACCTGGTTCAAGCTTTGTTTTGACTTCAAGCAGAGCGCTTGCTCCCAATTCGGTCGATAAGTCTTTCGGCAGATAAAGTATGATCTGCTCATTAATAGTAGCGGAATTCCCTCAAAAAAGAAATGAAATCATGAAAGAAGATTGGCGCGGGTTACTAGTACGACAAATCAATGAAATGCGGTTAATAACCTCTCTTCTAAGCCATGGAAAGTACAACTCCGTCGAACCTCTGCGAGGACGGGATTCAAGATTATTAGTTTTGTTTTTTGGGAAGAATCCGCTTGCTTACTCGGTTAGAGAAAGATCGAATAAATAATAAACCAAAGCGCAAGTGAAAGCTAGAAAGGGGAGTTTCTAAAGAGACAACCAAAGCAGTTCGTTCTCCTCGCTTGAGATGGGTCAGTCTTTCCCGCGTGGGATAAGGGTGATAACTTGAAAGAGGTCATTGAGCCAATGCTTATAATAAGTAGTCTTTTAGGCCCAGTTCAGTAGCGAATGCAAAGGAATGATTTCCCAGCCCAAGCTCCACTCGACCAAAGAGGAAGTCAAGCTGACTACTAATAGAGGAAACGAAAGAACACAACACTCGAGATGAAAGTAAGAAAAAGTATGCTCCCCAAGCGAAGTATCTGCAAGTGAAAGGACGGCGACGGGCTCAAGCCAAGCTGAAAAACCATACATTATGCTTTCATGGCCGTGGGCACATGGCAGATACAGGACCGGGGCAGAAAGGCTAGTAAGTTCGGGGCCTTCATTACACTCAAAGGGAAAGCAGCAGCGAAGAGCCATTAAAGACCTTCACAGAGACCATACCCATAGGATAGGTCAAAGGCTTTCTCGATATCCTTAAAAAGACGGATTAGGGCACCGGAAAAAATCTGTTGATGAATCTGTTTCATATTCTTCGGCTGTGGGTTCAGGGTATGCTTCAACAGATGAATCCGCGAACTCGGATGCTTTATCCAATCCAGTTCTTCCTGATCAGTCTCATTCTGTCTATGCCCTTTCTTATAACTGAGAAATGGGGTGAACTCCTTCCATAAAAGGTCGATGCAGGAACCCCCTTCTCTTATGGAAAAACAAGAGTTGGAACCTGAGAGAACTCAGTACGGAGAATGTAAGTTCGATGGTTATGTATGGAATGCTCGGGCATTGATTGAGAAGGAAAGGACACTTTCTGAGGCGCATCAGTTCTATTAGCATTAGCCGCTGATCCCACAATGGAATGGACTCGGCGATGGAATCCCGTTCGTTCCTTTCTGTCTTTGCCGGGTCAAGGAGATTGGTTGGGTTCCTTGCTTGCTTATTCCATTTCTTTCAGTGGGAGGACTTTCATCAGTAGCAGCAGGTGGGCTTAGGCTCAGTTCATCGATTGCTGTGGATTCTCTTTCAGTAGAAGATTCTATTCATGAGGAGTGAGGAGTAGCGATTCGCCTTCTTTCAATAGTAGTTCTCTCTCTTCCCGAGCGAAAACTCCTAAGTAGCTCGGAGTTCAACCCCTACTCCCATGCCTTAAGCCAAAAGTCTCTCTTATAAACCTAAAGTCGCTTATTAGTCAAAGTTAGAGGTTTTTCTTCAGTCAGTTAACGGTTAAGGGATGGAGCGGAATTCAGCACAGCTAAGATTGGTCTTCTATGGCGTTGTTATGACTTGGTCCAAAAGTTGGGTCTTACTCACACTGGAGGTATTATTGGTCCTGGTTGCCATCATACCTTCACTGTGTGGGTTTCCGATGTGGGATCTTACGTAACGATTCCTTGTCCTTGTGTGTGTCCATATGTGGACATACTCCGGGAAAGGTACATGTAGTTTAATAGACTGCGTGTATCTTACAAGACTATCGGAGAAGAGAAGCTACAAGCATGAGGTGTCACCGCTCCGTGGGCTTCTATGGTAAGGTCCAATAGTATAGAATTCTTCTCTCTTAAGAAAGAAATTCCGGCTTGTCTTGGCGAATAATAGCTCCAAGAAGGATATCGACGAAACCCGGCAATGAGAATGAAAAACTTGGATTCCATTCAATTTATTTGAAATTCTTTAACTTGCTAACTCGCTTTCTCTCCAATGGAAAGTACGTCCGAGACCTGAGATAAGAACCTCCGAGTTCTGGAGGAGAATCTATAGAAGGGAAGATCAGAGCGGACACCGATGGGATTACTTTCACATAGAAATATGCCTAACTTTCCTGATAGCCCCTTTCATTTACCAATAGAATATAAGGTATCATATTCACTAAATTCCTAAGGTAATCGCCCGCTTTACTAATAGCCTCTGCCTATTGTGTTATTTTCTACTGATTGCTTGTATCAAGCAGGACGTCCACATGAGAGTTGTACCAAGCAAGTGTTCTCCCTTTCACTATCGGACCTGCTTCTTACTTATTTTCTTTGTTAGCGCGGAATCAAAAAAGAAATACATTGGGCTTTCGCCACCTGAAACCGACGGTCATTCAAGATTATCTGCATTTTAGTAAGTGTATGCAAGAGACGCAGTCTGAGTATTAGGAATAGCGAGTTATCCCTCCTATCCGCAGAAGTTAATGCAACTGAACCATTCGCTACTCCTTTTTGTGTGACTGACCAACCCGAATTTCATATTGAAAAAGGAGGAGGCACATCAAGGCAGAAGTCGAATCAAGCAAAGGTCCTCTGACATTAGCTAGTAGCTGCTTTCCTGGAACTTGCACTTGCTTCTTTTAGAGAAGGCTTGGCTCTATTTATGCTATTTCCATCCACTTGGCTATGACTGTTCTTCGCGAGTCTCTTTCGTTTCTTCCTGGGGCATATGAAAAAAGAAATAAGAGTTCAACCATTAGATTATGAGAAGAGTGGCAAGAAGTGAATCCATATGAAACCTTTCCTCGCCTGGTGGCTTGGGCTACGGTCCTACCAAGTACATCATCCGAACGAACTAGGTTCTATTGATTTGTAGGACACTCGATCCGTTTTAGCTAAGCTAATAGAATATATATAAATGAAATAAACGCTGTCACTTTAAGCGAGTTAGGAGATTCACGTGCTGCTGAGAACCATTCCATAATGGAGGACTTTATAACATCAACCGACTGTAGCCAGGTAGCACTTCTAAAATCTTTCTTGGCGAGAAAAAGAAATAGGTGGATCTCAACTTCGTGACTAACTCGGCCAGTGGCAAATGCAAATCATCCCAAAGTGTCTTCTTACTCGGTCTGGTTACCAATCGGTAATTGGATCTGCAGGTAACAGGCTGTATCTTTCCTATCTGGGTTCAATTCCTTGAGTCCTATTTTGGATTAATTCCTTCGATGCTTGTGAGATGTTGACCAATTGCTTTCTATCCGCACCTCACTTTCTATGCCGGAATTTTATGCTTTTCGCCACAGTAGCCTCGGGTCGACCTGACTTATCGGTCGGTGCTATCGGCCCATTGTTCCTCCCTCAGCTTCTCGTAGACACCTGAGCTCTGGCACAACTGGGGGTAGCCCTCACATCTATCGCCCAAGTTCAGCGGACTGAATCGCACCCTTCCTTCGTCGTATAGAAGAAAGAAGACGATCTAACCCATAGAATCAAGGGTCAGCCTGAATTGGCTATTCTTGTGCCCACCCGACACCACAAGCGTAAGCTTAATCCTAATGAATCCTCAGAAAACAAAACTACATGAACAAGCACGTATGGGAAACGGCCCCAAGTAACAATTCCTTACTGGCCAGCCAGCCAAGATCGGCTGTTCGCGGTCCGGGAATAAAAGCAAAGCAAAGAAGGTGGGCGCGTAAACAATTGATTGGCGCTTACTAGAGCCTTTCCGTGCTTGTTGGATGGGTTGGATTATAGGATATGCCCTCTTTGCCAAGAAGGCATGTTTGCACGCTTTCATATAGAGAGGAACCCTCGATAAAGGCCTCTCTTATTGGCGTAGAAACGGAAATGGAAATCCATCCAATTAGAAAGAATAGGCACATCTTGTTCACACGATATCTGGAAACATGGAGAGGAGCAAAGCCAATCAATTGCAGGAAAGCCGGCACTCGAACAAGTAGGCACGTTCCGCTCTTCTGTCTGACGGAATTCCATTTTTATGCCCATGTTGTCTAAAACTTAAACAAGAGGCAAACTGCTTTCATGGGAGGCCGCGTACAAAGCCTTTTCTTTCCGGTGGAAAATTTCAATCCAAATGAGTAGAGCAGTCGCTCGCATAATGGGTAGGGGTGAAGTACGCAATTGATTTCGTTCTTTATAAGCTTTATAAGAAATGTATTCCCTTATAAGGAAGGGGGGTGCCTGTCGCCTGTCAGCCCGGTCATAATGATCGGTCTTTCTCCTTTCCCCAGGAGTGAAGGAATTTTTTTTATTCCATTAAGGAGTTCGTCTCTATGCCTATAATTTGATTAGTAAGAAAATGTGTTCAATGGCTGTCATGTTTGGAAGTGAAGTACTAGAGGTGTCTTCCAATCTGATTTTAGACTTTTTTTCTAGTTGGATCTCCCTCTTCCCTTTCTCGCCACAAGGAGCTCTTTTATAAATAAAAAATAGGGAGGCGGAAGCAATCAAAGTGATGCGTAAAGTCGGGGCTTCGGGAAGGACTCATGTAATAGATAAGCTTCAAGACTTTGTGTGTTAGACTTCCCCCCTTCAAGAGCTCCGCTAGTTAACATATGGGACTAGCCTCTCGTATAGAAGAGAGAGTCTATCCTTAATTGATTGAGTATGAAACTATTATAATTAGCAAGCGCCAACTAAGCTTTGCCCCAGGTAACTTCTATTTCCTTTATTTTGGCACTAATAAAGTCTATTTATACGTCTAGTAGCTTGAGACTGCCACTCGACCCCCTAAGCATCATGTCCCTCTTCTTCTGGTGAAGCTGCTCTCTGCCCAATCCCTTGAAGTTTGGCTTTCCTGGCTAATAGTCCGCCTTGGCTGGCTTTTCTGGGAATCTGTCTGAAGGCTCATGTGTTTACCCGAGCTTGCTTACCTTCCCTCTGCTTTCGATGCACCGTAAGCCGGATATGAACTCCTCTCGCAATCGTGCCATAAAACACCGTGATTTTCGTCAAAGCGACCCCCTTATATTAGTGAAAGCTCCATCCTAACTCTTGCATATGAAGCCTGTGGGACTTAGGTGCCTTAAGCGGAAGAGGGGATTTCTTTCTCTTTCTGGCTGCTACGCTCCTTTCTTATTCTTTTTTTCTGTCTCTGAAGTGTTTTTTTGACTTCCAGCTGCTCTTAGTTAGAAAGAATAGGTTGGAACTCTTGTTGCATGGTACGGCGTTCTGGTCAGAGAAGAAGCGTATGAAGAAGGCTTTCTAGGGGCTTTCCAAAGGATCTCCTTCTCAGGATGGAAAGAAGTACGCAATAAAGTAAACTTTTCAAGGGAAGTCGAAAGCTTGGTCCAATTCACCCATAGGAGGACTGATTCGGAACTGAAGAAGAGAGGTTTTTATCATCGTATTCTAAAGAGTTGCTTCTCTAATTCAACAGGACTTGACAAATGAACGACGGTTAAACTTAGAACTCTCTTCAATGCAAGGCATTCAGTCTTTCCTTTCTTTGTCTCAATAGAGGAGAAGGGGCATTTGATCTCTCATCAAGCTATGCTTCCCTGCCGCAAGAATAGCTCTTCCAGTGTGCCTAAGGAGTCTTGATAGTAGTCCTTCCGTTTCTTTTCTAATGGAGAGTGGTGGCCTAAAGGCTTCTCTCGCTTCGTGACTGGCTGCCTTGACTCGGACTTCAGCCTGAGGGAAATATCCTACTTCTTGTAAGTTCAGTCTTTTCGATATCACTTCTATTTCTATTAGCGCACATAGGAGTTGTGCCTCTGAGGCATTTATGTCCAGACACTTGTTCTTGCTTCAAGACTGCTCTGATAACTTGAGGTTGCTCAGGCAGTCACCCTTTCTTACTCTTCATCCCCTAGGCTAGAAGCAGAATCAGAATGCCACTTGAACCACAGGTTCCGGAATTCACCCACTGTACAAATAGGCTAGGTGCAATAAGCTTTAAATCGACCAGAGCTGAGAAGCTCAATTGAAGAGGATGAATGGAAAAACAAGGGACGGGAACAGTTAGACACAAGAAAGATGCTAGTGGGAATGAAGGAGACGACTATCGTCCAATGATTTTCGCCGAACCGGCATCAAGTACACATTACTTAAAGATATTGGAAGATGAGATAGTCTCCCTTTCGATGAGGGCAAAGAACGTAAAGCAACCCCGCCCGTCGGCGATGACAATATTATCGCCCAATAAAGCGTAATCACGGAAAACTCGTTTGGGATATACTTCATCCGCAGCCAGCCAAACCACAAAGTGATGACTGAGTGCGAACAAGGGCCTGGATTCTCAGTTGCCAATACTTGGTAGTTCAGTGTTACTGCCGTATCCCCGGGGGTCTCCTTGTTGGACTAACAGGTCACGACTTATTGGTGTCTGCTCGGGGCCTTAACCAGCACCAGCCTCGAGCTGGACGTGGTGTGGTATATCTGGGAGTAGAAAGACTCTTTTGATATGCTACTCCGTCCATGACCATCAGAAACGGAAGACCTGACAAATGATAGAATTGCTCCAAAATTTTCTTGACTGAGAGAAGAACTTTCTGACTACCATCAGAGAAAAGAACCAGATCATCTGAAAAGCAAGGATGAGTGAGACCTTTTTTGCTGCGGAAAGATGGAGCTCTTCCGTTTGCTAGAATAAGGATGGATGCTATTGACTCAGCTGTGGCACTTCTTCTGACTTTCCTGTTGATGTGGACAAATAGGCTGTTCTCTTTGCGAGTGAATCAGAGCTGGAGCTCAAAGAGTTCTTAATGAGGAAGCCGCTCCCCCGCGGTAAAGGACTCAAGTCGATTAAGTTTTTCACGGTCCCAATGCCTTCTATCGCCGTATTGAAGATTCCGCCTTTGAAGAGGAATAGTGTTCAGTCGTAAGTGCTGCTAATGCTGCCTTACTTTTTCATTCTGCTTTTTTTTTTAGCGAGTTGGAGAAAAAAGGTAATCCTTTGCAGCCCTTGTATCGGGAGCCCATGGCTAAGCAGTAGAAGACTATGGATAAGTATCCACCCCAGGTGGAGAATCGCTGTCTCCCTATTCTGCTTCCCTAGAGCCTGTTGGAGTTGCGTTCTCTTCTACATGCCTGACTTCCCCCTTTGATTCTTTCATTCCCGACTCCGTGTCCGTCTAATCTAGTGAGCCAGAAAGGAAATTCTTAGATACTTATGGGGAATACCTGTTATAATAGGAATTTCCTTTAATAACGTGCTAGCGGTTCCTAGAAGACTAGCAAGAGTAAGAATAACTATAACGTAGATAATCTTTATAGTCTCCCAGGTCCCCTTTTACCAGTAGTTTCTAAGGCCAGTGCGTGCTACTTTCATCGCGTGGGAGTTATGCTGCTAAGCGCTTTTTTTTTTAAAGCAGTGAGCAAACAAAGCAGTTTGGACAAGCGAAATCCAGTAGGCAAGAGATAAGTAGAAGTAGGCGGCGGAAAAGTTCTTGTCTCTTCTTTTAATAAGGTGACTTCGTCTCTCTATCAGTAGTCCGCAAGCGGGTAAGTGAGCGAATAAGTTCCAGACGATCATTGCATAAGAGCGAGGGAATGGGCACGAGGGAATAAATCCAGTGCAGGCCCTTCAGTTCCAGTTTCCTTGCATGTCGGTCTATTCCTTCTCCTTTCGATTCAGTGGGAGAGCCCACCCCTTACGCTTACGAGCAAGTATCCGTGCCAGTCTTTCCTTCCTTTCTTAACCAGGCCCTGAAACCATTTGAACCAGAGCTGAAACAATTGATTCAACCTCGGGTAAAAAGAAAGTAATCACATCGGTAAATCTATTTTTTAATAGAACCAGGTGAAAGGGGAGATCGGCCAGCGAGGAATTTGCTATATATAAATAAGAAAGAATCCCAACCCAAGCACGTGCAACCTTTAGTTTTCTATCTTAAGCTAAGACCCTGCTATTGATGAAGCTGGTCTCACTGGAACTTTTTCAGGGTTGAAAGAAGACGGAAGGCCTACTATAGACTAGAATGGGGGCGTTCTCATACTTTTTCTTCTTTCAAAAGTAGGTGTCGCTATAGTAGTCTAATCTTCGGTTCCCGTAAGCAAGTTTTTCTTTTTCACTCCTTACGTACTCTTTCTTACTTCATCCATACTTGATTCATTTTTCTTCAGTGTAGGGCGAACGGCACCCTCTTTTTGCATTTGCAGGCGCGGCAACCACCCTAAACCTAAAGACTAGAACGAATTCCTCTGTGCTTGGCGACATTAATCCGCCTGTTCGCCACCTGATTATGAAAGTATTATACTTTCATTTGCTATGCGAAATGGACAAAATCGGAAATGATTGAATAACCGGCTACGTAACTTTACGCTGACTCCTCTTCCCCTTCGATACGTGCCTGCTATTGATCCGATCGGAAAGGCGCAGGATCTGTGTCAATTGGATTGGATGCTTCCAGTACTGCTGCTATTGTTAATGCCCAAGGATTCTAAACCTTCGATGAGGTGAAGGCACGTATTCGGATCTCACCTTTCATTGAAAGTTACCTGTTTTTGCCCCATCCAGAGAGCTAGCTGTTAGTCTTTCTCGATGCGTCGATAGCCCTAAGCAATGCCAAATCCACTGCAGATTCCCCTGACGAGCAGATTCTACCCTCACATCGGAGATTGACAAGTATGAATTCTATTCTAAGTAGGATAATGCCCATGAGGAGGGTCTTATTACAGAATCCGCAGTTTTGAAAGTAGCCCTAGACAGATCATTGCTAAGAGCATAGCAGGGAAAGGAAAGCTTTTCTTGCTAATTAGGTGCTATCATCGTATTATAATGATCATCCCGTCTGCCTTTCTGCTTGAAAGCTTGAACCAGGTCTTGGAATCGGCATTACCGCAGCTAGGATAGATGCTCTTTATCTTGTTTAGCTGGGACCAAGAATTGCCATAGTTGAAGAAGTTTCCTTTGGTGGTCTCCCTTATATAAGAGAAAGTCACTCGTTTGGTCTGCCCCTGTAACTCGATAAATCATAAGAGAAGAAAGATTGGACAGCTTTCAAAGGTATAAGGAAGGGAATGAGGATGGCATCGAATAGGCTCTGGGACTTGAAGGATATGTCGTACCTGATGACTTGACTCTATCAATGAATTTCTTTTGAATGTCCATCTGAGATGAAGCGGGCAATGTAGTTGATCCTTCCCAGAAACCCCCTTCTTTCTTTCTCGGTTCGCGTGGGATCGGCATCTCCTGAATGGCCTTCACTTTATCGGGGTCAACTTCGATTCCTCGTTTACTGACAATGAAACCCAGCAATTTCCCCGATTGGGCTCCGAACGTACGTACACTTGGCCGGATTCAAACGCAGCTGGTACTTCCTGAGTCGATCGAAGAGCTTCTTCAAATTCACTAAATGATCTTCTTACGGCCTAGATTTAGCAATCATGTCATCTACATACACCTCGATCTCCTTATGCATCATATCATGAAATAGAGTGACCATGGCGCGCTGGTAGGTTGACCCGGTTTAGACCAAAAGGCATCACCTTGTAGCAGAAAGTGCCCCATTCTGTAATGAAGGTTGTCTTCTCTCTGTCTTCCTCAGCCATCTTAATCTGGTTGTAACCCGAGAATCCGTCCATGAAGGAGAATAATTCAAACATGTCCCGCAGTATTGTCGACGAGCATTTCTATGTGTGGTAGCGGAAAATCATCTTTCGGGCTTGCCCTGTTCAGGTCTCAATAGTCAACACACATTCTGACTTTGCCATCTTTCTTCGGGACTGGCACTCTATTTGCTACCCATTCTGGATACCCTGCTACCGTTAGAAATCCGGCATTGAGTTGTTTCTGTCTGAACTTCTTCTTTGATCTTCAACTGGACAGCCATTAAAATCCTCCTAAACTTATGTTTAACTGGCTTGCATTCCGGTCTAAGCGGAAAATGGTGGACCACCATGTCAGTGTCTAACCCCCTCATTCATAAGACCACGCGAAGACGTCTTTGTATTCCCTGAGCAACTGAATAAGCTGTGTCTTTAGAACGATGTCCCGATTTTTACCTCTTTTATCTCCCCATCTTCACCTAAGTTCACTTTCTCAACCAATCATTCACTGTAAGCACTAAAAAGTTTTCTATGGTTGTGGGGATGTGAATAGCATTCCAAACATCCCTAGCCACTTTACCGTCTCGAAGAATATGAATAAGAGAAAAAAAAATATTGTCGTGGCAAAGAGGACAAGAAGGCAACTCTATGATATCTCTTTTTTCCAAAGAAGTTCTCTCGTGGCTATCCGACCCTGAAAGCAAGGCCACGGGAAGAATTTCATTTTAGGGAAAGCATTAGTCTTCCAGATCCAACTACAGGTCATGTTGTTGGCTTGAGAGGTGTTACTAAAAAATTTTTACGCGGGTTGCATGCAAAACTTAACTTCCCATTACTTGACCCTTTCCACTCCTCACTTGAGTTTCCACCAAGCCAATCAAATCTGCCTTTTATAGTATAGTTGGAGTACTTGATGAGTGCCCAAGGATGCTGCTAGACTAGAAGGAAATAGAAGGTATCGAGTCTTTGCTTTCTTGTCCATTGAAGGAAAGGAATTGATACTTTTTTTTTTCTGTTTATTCCTGATCGAACTCCCTCCCTGTCATCGTATCTTGTGTCAGAATCGCTTTCAGGCTTCTTATCGCTTTCCCATCAGAGGCAGTTTTGTCTCCCGTCCCTACCGATAGTAACTGATCAACCTAAAAATGGGGTTCAAGAGCATATCTTTTTCCATTATTGGTATCTTTCTATCTCGGAGTGGACTAAGGCATCAATCTGAACTCAAAGCCCTATCGCTTGGGAATAAATGCTTCCCTAGCTGCTTGCCAGAGAAAAACGAAGCCTTAGAAATTTTGAATTCATCCCGGATAAAGTAAAGGCTTAAACCTATTCATCTATCCGCTTTACTCTTCTCGGAAAAGGTTATCGTTCCCATGAATCTTGATCTGCCTCCTGGCATTGATAGCGATTGATCGAATTCCTACTCTGGTTTGAGAAGCTTTTCTGTTTTCCTTATCTCTCGTGTCTTTGAACTGCCATGAAAAGAATTCTAAATACAAAAGAGATTTAGACAACCTGCCAAATAGAGAGTTTACGGCTGGAGCAGAAGAAACTCAGGACTTGGGAACTCATAACCTCATGGCTACAGAGTTACGGCCTTAAGATTCTTCCTTCGTACAGTAATGAAATTGTCAACTTTCGGAAAAGGGGGACACAAGGCCTTAACACAATTGTCCTATGGCTGTCCCTTTGAGAAGTGGAAAAAAGAAAAGGCATAAGTCTCGGGAAGATAATAGCCTTAGTGCTCATAGGGGAAATCAACTGTGAAGCATTGGCTGCAAGTGTTGGCTTCATGAATTGATTGAACCTCCATCATATGTCACTAATAAACCTTAAAAGAAAGAGTTTAAGATTGACCGTAGGATCTTTTTCACTGTAAGCCCGACCTACTTAAAGACTAAGATTTCCTCTATTATAATTGTATTCATAATATCACTATTGGGTCAGGTATTCTAACTCTTTTCCATGATAGGAAAGACCTGGCCGTAGGGGAATTCTTTCTCGGGAATGGCGGTTGTTTTCCGGCTTTATGAGTTTCACTTTTCCGGACAATAGAAGTCACCCTTGCCAGTGCCAGATAAACTTTCATATGCCTTAAGACTATAGGTGCCCACCAAAACAAAGACTCTACTCACCCACTACTGGACTATTCTACGGGCTGATGAGACTATTCCACTACAGATTGATGGAAGCAGGTCTCCATTAGTTTGACGACTTGTGGTGGCGACTTAAATGAACCGCTACGCCCCTTGCTTGTTCGAACTAAGTAGGCTATAGGGAGAAGTAGGCAAGGTGCGAAGCATGTTGGATGACGGAAGGCTCTCTAAGTCATGGCTAGAGTGAAATGGCTTATCTGCTAAGAGAGATGCTTCATAATACCTTAGCCCACCAAAAGAGGGATAGGCCAAGCCCTCAAGGTCAGTCCCTTAGCCTTGATAGCCCGTTGACCTCTTTTCCGAGAGGGGGTCCTTCTATCTTTCTCTATCTGTGGGATTAGATAGTCTATTCAGAATAGCTACGAAAGGGAAGAGGAATGCCGAATAGTCCCGTCTCTTCTTTCTTATACACCTGAAGGAAGTGGTAACTCCCGTGCACGATATAGTTGTACTAGGGTCCTAGATCGAGATTTGGCAGGCTTTCTCTCCTTATCCTTAAATACATAGGCCCTAAGCCCGGCTCCCTCTCTTCTTGTCTAGTCTTTCCCTCTTCTTTCTGGAGTCTTGTAATGTCTGCTAAATTGGATTGGTTAGCATGTCAGCCAAGGGTGGGATTAGCAGGGGCAGTTAATGACCAAAGCCTCTAGCCGGAAGGGATAGCGGAGGAGAGAAGGGAGGCTCACTTACCGCCCTTGGCTCAGGTATCATGGTCGCAAGTCCATCATCTAGCTATTGGGCAAGGAGAACCTAGTCAACAATAAGGTATAAACAATAAGCTTCCTTCGTCACTCGCCTACTCCCTCAGTTGCCTTCGGCCGGAAGACTTCAAAGAACTCAGCGATTTCACCGCCTCTTGGCTTGAGTTCAGACTCTCCACTTCCTCGAGACAGGTCCTCTTCAGGGCGATACCTTCTCTTCCTTGACGCTGCCACAGCGGGATAGAATATCAATAGGGTGGACTATCCATACAGGCTTCCTACCACTCTGTCACTCAACTAAAGTTTTGGGAACCGTAATCAACCTTTTTCAACCCCTCGAGGACCTAGTTTCACTGAGACGAAGGTGGGAATAGCACCAACCTCAAGTCAACCAAAAGCTATGAACCGGGTTCTTCTTCCTCGCTCTAGATCGAATGGCCATGAAGGCTGTTAACTCGATTACCGGGCTAGTTTCTCTTCGGAGTACAGACAGCTAGAAGCTTTCCCAAATCAAGAACGCGGCAAAAGCCAAAAAATGCATTACTATAGGGGAAGTGAAATAGCTGAATCGCCCTCGACACGCTCACGAGCCGAAGAAAAGGCTAATAATGAAAGCATTCCCCTAGGAAAGGAAACCAAAGCCCTAACACCAATTGCAAGTGCTCCGCCCATACAAACTATTCTTTCGAACAGGCCGCAATTTCAGATATCAGAGTTGAGCTCAACGAAGTCCTCCCCCCTAACAACCAGGACTTTCTTTTGCGACTGGATCACCATCACCAGCTAACGCATTTGACCGGACTTCTTGTTTGGTACGAGATCATCAAGCCGGAACAGATACCACATTACCCTTCAGCATTCACTCGCGCTCCATTAGCCTTTAGGCAAAGAGTCTGTGACCCTTTTTCAGATAGAAAAAAGGTTCAGATTCTCTCAAAGAACGAGAGGGCTCGACCAACGGGAGAGGATTGAGGACTATATCACTCAATCTAGCGGTGGATTAGATAGAAAGGCTTTTCTCTTTATCCTGAAGGGGCACGAAGGTGACACACTTACCCGTAGGGGCTAGGCTATGCTCTAGCCAAAGATATAGAAAGAAGGAGCGGAACCAGCAGCTCGATGAGCTACACCGTCTTGGCTTCCAGAATAGGTTTCAAGGCGTACTCGGGAAAACGGACTTAGTTAGACTTACAACACAACCATTCGCGGCCACCTGAGTTGCTAGGCTACACCACTACACTTGCTAAAGATGCCAATATCAGCAGTTGACACTTGCGAAGCTTTTCTTTCTTGACTTTTACACAAATGAAATTGAAATGGATTGAATTATCATGGAATTTTGTTTTAGAGGATCGCTATTTCCTGCGCAGTACTTGCCCGTAGTGATATCCTAATTTGGCTACTTCCCCCACTCATCAAGGCATAACATAAGAAACGAAACCATTGCCAAGAGGGACCGGAGACCGCTATGCCATAACAGCAAGGCTCATTCGCACCTGTCTCGTTCCTTTCTCCTATTAAGCTTTTAGGCAAGTAAGGACTTGTCGCAAGCAAATTCGGAAATAAAGAAGTCTACCGAAAGCCCTTATGTCTAGTCTATAAA